CTGGTAGTGGAATGAAAGGTATAATCCATGAATATTGATATGTATATTCCATAAAACAACCTTGTTTTATTCTTAATTAATTGTTTCTGATTCACCGGCTCTTATCTCTTTTTTTTTTAGGTTCAATACTTCGGAAATGCATTCTATTTAATATTAATAATAATTTGAATATTAATATTAATAATAATTTGAATATTAATATAATAATTCGATTTTTTGATTCTAATTTTTATATTTAGATAATTTAATAATATCTATATATATATAATAAATATATAATTGTATTGCATTTTTGTTAGTATTAATTTAATAGATGTTTAGTATTAATATTCTATTTATTTTTATTTAATTTATTCGATTTTATATTGAAATAGAAAGGAAGATCCTTCTGAGGATCCCATAACTTGATCCCCCCCCCCCAAAAAAAAAGGATTTTCGTTTTGGTTGAAATTTTGATAATTATTAACTAATTCATCAGCGAGCTGCTTGAGTTTCTTTTTTTTTTTTTTTGAATAGAAAGAAAACATTTTTCTTTCCAAGAAAGACTAAAAGATTTTCCACTTCTCTTTCAAAAACATATAGAAGAAAGAGACTTCAAATAAAAAGGTTCAATTACTAATGATTAACTACTAGTTTGATTTTTCATTTGAATTTCAAAATGAAAATTCGGCGGACTCGCTTTTTGAACTTGATCGGTGTAATATAAAAAAGAAAGAGTGAAAAGGAATGGGGTTTTTGAAACCTTTCGATCTATTTTTTATCTGTATCTCTAGAGCACCCTAAGAATAGATAGGGATATTAAAAAAAGACTTTAGAATTTTGTGTTCCATTTTGATCCACCGGAAAACCAAAGAAAAATGCAAATTGTTTGCAGAATAGATGTCTTTCACATCCAACTATAGAAATGAATAACTTGTTTTTAAAATTTTCATGGCAGTTCCAAAAAAACGCACTTCTATATCAAAAAAACGTATTCGTAAAACTATTTGGAAAAAAAAGGCATATTGGGCAGCCTTGAAAGCTTTTTCGTTAGCGAAGTCTCTTTCTACTGGAAATTCTAAAAGTTTTTTCTACTCGAAATTCTAAAAGTTTTTTTGGAGAAACAAAAAAGAATCAAACCCGAGATTAACTAATATTAATCCTAAAATGGTACTTTTTTGTTTGAAATAAAAATAAATAAATAAAAGATAGAAAGTTTCACTCCGTATTAATGGAATGTAGTTTATTATTTCCGAATGGGGAGTCTTACTTTCCCCATCCATTTCCTTTTCACACTAATGTAAAAATAGAATAATAAATGAGAAATAATTCTAGACTAATAACTAAGTTTCTGTTTCTATAGTTAGACTATATGCAATAAAAAAAAACTAGAAAATTGAATCCTTCAATCTCGACGATTAATCTACAAATAGATTAGTATTATTTCAACTACGCCGGCCGCTATGGTGAAATCGGTAGACACGCTGCTCTTAGGAAGCAGTGCTAAAGCATCTCGGTTCGAGTCCGAGTAGCGGCATGTGATCTTCTAAAAGAGATACAATAAGGCCTATAATGAATTCAATTCTGAATTTGAATTCCGTATATATAATTGAGTACCCCCCCCTTTTTTTTTATGATATTTTATACTCTAGAACATATATTAACTCATATATCCTTTTCGCTCGTTTCAATTGGAATTACAATTTTTTTGATAACCTTATCAGTCGATGAAATCATAGGACTATATGATTCGTCAGAAAAAGGCGTGATAGGAACTTTTTTATGTATAACAGGATTATTAGTCACTCGTTGGGCGTATTCGGGACATTTTCCATTAAGTAATTTATATGAATCATTACTTTTTCTGTCATGGAGTTTCGCGATTATTCATATGTTTCCATATTTTAAAAAACAGAAAAGTTATGTAAGGACAATAACCTCGTCAAGTACTATTTTTACCCAGGGCCTTGTTACTTCAGGTCTTTTAAGTGAAATGCAGCAATCAGAAATATTAGTACCTGCGCTCCAATCCCAATGGTTAATGATGCACGTAAGTATGATGGTATTGGGCTATGCAGCTCTTTTGTGTGGATCATTATTATCAGTAGCTCTCTTAGTCATTACATTTCGAAAAGCTCTAAGAATTTTTAGTAAAAAGAAAGCATTTTTAAAAGATTCATTTTCCTTTGTGGAGATCCAATATAGGAATGAACCAAGCAATGTTTTACTAAGCACCTCTTTTATTTCTTCTAAAAACTATTACAGGGCTCAACTGATTCAACAATTAGATCGTTGGAGTTCTCGTATTATTAGTCTAGGATTTATCTTTTTAACCATAGGTATTCTTTCTGGAGCAGTATGGGCTAATGAGGCGTGGGGATCCTATTGGAATTGGGATCCAAAAGAAACTTGGGCATTTATTACTTGGACCATGTTTGCGATTTATTTACATACTCGAACAAATCCAAATTTTCAAAGTGTAAATTCCGCAATTGTGGCTTTTCTGGGCTTTATTATAATTTGGATATGCTATTTCGGGGTCAATTTATTAGGAATAGGCTTACATAGTTATGGTTCATTTAATTTACATTAACACATTAACATATAATTTAATGAAATAGATATATACCTAGAAATACAAAAAAGAACTCGACTATTTTGTAAAATTGTTAAATAAAATAAGAAATCAAAATATCTATTCTATATAATAGATTAATAAGATAGAATCAAAATATATATAGTATAAATATAAAAACTATATAAGTAAGAATAGAAGAATAAGATAAGAAAACTTCGTATAAGGTGCACGAACCATTTGAATCAAGTAGTGTAGTGATTCAAATGGTTCTCCCAAAGACCAAATCGATTTGGTTCCAATTCATTTTTCCTTATTATTATTCTTTTTTGTTTACTTAAGTTAAGTAGTTAAGTGAAAACTTTAGAGAAAATCGAAGTTAAGAGAAAAAAGACTTCTTTCTCATTGTACAACGAACAATATTTAAACTAATAGGATTCGTTTTCCATTTATTCTTTTTTCTTGAAAACTATCGAAAAAAAAAATGAGATATAATAGCTTCTACTTTTTCAACCGATAATGACAGAACGAAATCCGGATAAATACCAATCCCAATTATTGGTAGAAGGAGAGAGATCGAAACAAATAACTCTCGCGGACCAGAATCAAAGAAATAATAGTTTGGAACATTAAATAGCTTGTATCCGTAGAACATTTGGCGTAACATAGATAATGAATAAATAGGAGTTAATATCATTCCAATTGCCATTAAAAAAGCAATTAGTATTTTTGGCATTAAAAGATACTTTTGACTGGTAATTATGCCAAAGAATACTAATAATTCGGCAACAAAACCGCTCAGGCCCGGTAATGCAAGCGAAGCCATCGATAAGATACTGAGCATCGTAAATAATTTTGGAAGGGGGATAGCCATTCCACCCATTTCATCGAGATAAAGAAGGCGTATTCTATCATAACTCGTTCCGGCCAAGAAAAAAAGAGCCGCCCCAATAAAGCCATGAGAGATTATTTGTAAAATGGCTCCATTAAGTCCCGTATCGCTTAGAGATCCAATTCCAATAATTATGAAACCCATATGAGATATAGAGGAATAGGCTATTCTTTTTTTTAAATTAAGTTGACCAGGAGATGTTGAAGCTGCATAGATTATTTGTATTGCACCTACTATAATCAACCCGGGAGAAAATAGGCAATGAGCATGAGGTAATAATTCCATATTGATTCGAACCAACCCATAAGCTCCCATTTTTAATAAGATTCCAGCTAGAAGCATACACGTACTATAATGTGCTTCCCCATGTGTATCTGGTAACCATGTATGGAAGGGTATAATCGGCAATTTGACCGCAAAAGCAATAAGAAATCCCACATAGAATATTACTTCGAGTGCCACAGGATACGACTGATTCGCTAATGTTTCAAAATTGAGTGTTGGTTCATTGGAACCATATAAACCAATACCCAGAACTCCTATTAATAGAAAAATGGACCCACCCGCCGTGTACAAAATGAACTTTGTAGCTGAATAGAGACGTTTCTTTCCCCCCCACATCGATAGAAGTAGATAAACGGGAATTAATTCGAACTCCCACATTAGGAAAAAAAGTAAAAGGTCTCTAGAGGAAAATGATCCTATTTGACCGCTGTACATTGCTAACATCAAAAAATGGAACAATTGGGCATCTCGAGTAACTGGCCAGGCCGCTAAAGTTGCTAAAGTGGTAATAAATCCCGTCAATAAAATAGGTCCTATAGAAAGCCCATCTATTCCTAATCTCCAATAAAAATCAAAAAAATGGATCCATTTATAATTCTCTGTTAGTTGGGTTAATGGATCGTCCAGTTGGAAATGATAACAGAATGTATAGGTTGTTAAAAGAAGCTCTAAAATACATATACATAAAGTATACCATTTCATGACCTTATTACCTCTATGAGGTAGCAAGAAAATTAAAGAACCCGTCAATATGGGAAAAACTACAATTATTGTTAACCAAGGAAAAGAATTCGTGGTAAAGACAAGATACACTTGGACCCAAAAACCCCGCGCTCAAAACGACAAATAATATATATATATTTCTTTTTGAGTACGGGGTTTTTTCGGTAAAAAAAGAAACTGTATTCAAAATGGATTGAAGTGGTTTTTCTGGAACGTATTAATAAGCTAGACCCATACTTCGAGTTGTTTCATGCCATAAATAAACTCGAACGCTCAAAAAATCCGTTGGACAGGCCGATTCACATCTCTTACAACCAACACAGTCCTCTGTTCTTGGAGCAGAAGCAATTTGCTTGGCTTTACACCCATCCCAAGGGATCATTTCTAATACGTCCGTCGGGCAGGCACGTACACATTGAGTACATCCTATACAGGTATCATAAATCTTTACTGAATGCGACATTGGATCTATCAATTTTGGAATGTCATAAACTTTCGATCTAGTAACTTATAAATGAATCATATATTTAGACACCAGATGAATCA